TTAACAAGTAGTTTTGCTGGTTGGTTAATTGGTCACATTTTTTTCATGAAATGGGTTGGATTGGTATTATTCTGGATACGGCAAAATCATTCTATTCGATCTAATAAGTATCTTGTGTCAGAATTTCGAAATTCTATGGCTCGAATCTTTAGTATTCTCTTATTTATCACCTCTGTCTACTATTTAGGAAGAATGCCGTCACCTACAGTCACTAAGAAACTGAAAGAGAAAGAAACTTCAGAAACGGAAGAGGGGGAAGAATCGGAAGAAAAGGAGGATCTGGACAAAATAGATGAAACGGAAGAGACCCGAGTGAATGGAAAGGAAAAAACAAAGGATGAATTTCACTTTCAAGAGGCACGCTATCAAGATAGCCCAGTTCATGAAGATTATGATCTGGATACCCATCAAGAGAATTTGGAATTGGGAAGACTGAAAGAAAAGAAAAAGAAAAGTTCTTATTGGTTTTGGGTTGAAAAAACTTTTGTCACTTTTTTTTTCGATTATAAACGATGGAATCGTCCATTACGATATATAGAAAATGATCAATTAGAAAATGCTTTACGCAATGAAATGTCACAATTTTTTTTTTATACATGTACAAGTGATGGGAAACAAAAAATATCCTTTATGTATCCTCCTAGTTTATCGACATTTTCAGAAATGCTAGAACGAAGAATTTCTTTGTACATAAGAGAAAAAATATATGACGAAAATCTTTCTAATTCTTGGATTTATACCAATGAAAAAAAAAAGTTAAATTTGAATAATGAATTGATAAATAGAATAAAAATTCTAGAAAAAAATGAGGGATCTCCTAGTCTGGATAGGCTTGAAAAAAGAACCATATTATGCGATGATGAGAATAAAAAAAAATGCTTGCCAAAAGCATATGATCCTTTTTTCAACGGACCTTGTCGAGGAACACGAAAAAAACTCTATTCACATGCAATCATGAATCATTTAATTACTTATACAAATACAGAAGATTTAGTAGAAATTTTTTGGATAAATAAGATTCATGATCTACTTCTTAATGATTCCTTAGGAATTTACCGTCAATCATTTTTAAAAAAAACGGAAAAGTCCTTCATCTCAATTGATGAATTATCTTCTGAGTGCGGACACATTTTAAATTTTGAAAAATGTCCTTTATTGACAGAAGCAAAAATAATTGATTCAGAAAGTCAAGCAAAATCTTTGCAATTTGTATTCGATGTAATTACAAAAGATCAAAAAACAAAGAAAAAGAAAGATATTGGAATTCAAATAGAAGAAGTCAGTAAAAAGGTGTCTAGATGGTCATACAAATTAACCGAGGATTTGTTGGAAGAAGAGGAAAAAGAAAATGAAGAAGAATTAGAAGAAGAAGAGCATGAGATTCATTCAAGAAGAGCCAAACGTGTTGTAATTTATAACGATAATGATCAAAATACCAATTCTATTTCTAGTACTAAGAATGCTAGTAACAATGAGAAAAATGATAATAAAACGGAAGAGGAAGAGGAAGAGGAAGAGGAAGAGGAAGAGGTAGCTCTGATACGTTACTCCCAACAATCGTGTTTTCGTCGCAATCTAATCAAAGGATCCATGCGCGCTCAAAGACGTAAAACAGTTATTTGGGACCTCTTTCAAGTAAATGCGCATTCCCCACTTTTTTTGGACCGTATAGACAAAACATCTTTTTTTTATTCTTTTCATATTAATGAAATGAAGAATCTTATTTTGAGGAATTGGATGGGTAGAGAACGAGAATCTGAATTTACAATTTTAGATTCCCATTTTGAAAATCAAGAGACAAAAGAAGAAAGGGATAAAAAAGAACGTATAGAAATATCAGAAGCTTGGGATGCCTTTGTATTTCTTCAAGCAATAAGAGGTTTAATGTTAGTAATCCAATCTTTTTTTCGAAAATACATTATATTGCCTTCATTTATAATAGCTAAAAATATTTTACGTATGTTATTATTTCAATTCCCCGAGTGGTACGAGGATTGGAAGGAATGGAATAGAGAAATACATATTAAATGCACCTATAATGGTGTTCAATTATCAGAAACAGAATTTCCCCAAGATTGGTTAACAGACGGCATTCAGATAAAGATTCTATATCCTTTCTGTCTAAAACCTTGGCGAAAAGCTAAGGTACGATCTCATCATAGAGATCGAGGAGATTCAAAATATAAAAACCAAAATTTTTGTTTTTTAACAGTCTGGGGAATGGAAGCAGAACTTCCCTTTGGTTCTCCCCGAAAACGACCTTCTTTTTTTGAACCTATTTATAAAGAACTCAAAAAAAGAAATAGAAGGGTAAAAAAGAAGATTTTACAAGTTATAAACTTTTTGAAGGAAAGAATAAAATCCTTTATATTTCTAAAAGTTAGAAAAGAAAAAACAAAATGGGTCACTAAAATATTTATAGTTATCAAACTCATAATGAAAAAATTGGAAAAAATAAATCCAATTTTTTTCTTTGAGTTGAGGACAGAAAAAGTATATGAAATGAAGGAAAACGAAAAAGATTTACAAAAAAATCAAAAGATTCTTCGCGAATCATCTGTTCGAATTCGACCAAAAAATTGGTTAAATTATTCACTAATAGAAAGAAGAATGAAAGATCTTTCTGATAAGACAATAAAAATCAGGAATCAAATAGAACGAAACGAAAAAGAAAAAAAAAAAGATATAGTTCTAATTTCTGATAATAAAAGGCCGGAATCTTTGAAAATTTTAAAAAGGAAAAATATCCGATTAATGCGTAAATCGCACTACTTTCTAAAATCATTCATTGAAAAAATATACATAGATATTTTACTATGTACCATTAGCATTCCTAAGATCAATGCACAACTTTTCTTTAAATCAAAAAAAAATCTCTTTAAGAAATCCATTTACAACAATAAAAGAAATAAAGAACAAGAAGGAATTGATGAAACAAATCAAAATACAATGAAGTTTCATTTTGGTTTGACTAGAAAAAAGTTGTTTTCAAATACTTATAGTACTGAGAATAGGAATCCAAATTCCGATACTTATTGGAACTTATCTTCCCTATCTCAAGCATATGTATTTTACAAATTATCACAAACCCAATTACTTAATAAGGATCGCTTGAGACCTGTATTTCAATATAAAGGAAACTCTCCTTTTTTTAAGGAAAAATTAAAAGACTCTTGTATGATAATGATACACGGAATATTTGATTCCAAATCAAGACATAATAAAATTCATTCGTATGTAATGAACGAATGGAAAAACTGGTTAAAAGGTCATTATCAATACGATCCATCTCAAAAAAAATGGTCTCGATTAGTAACTAAAGAATGGCGAAATAGAATCAATCAACGCTGTATGATTCAAAACCAAAACAAGGAATCAATCCAATTGGATTTATATCAAAAATCCCAATTCATTCATTCCATGAAAAAAAATAACTATGCAGCGGATTCTTTTATGAGTCAAAAAGAAAAATGGAAAAAAAATCACAGATATGATCTTTTATCATCTAAATACATAAGTCCTCCTAATTCATATATTTCTGGATCAACATTCGAATTTGAAATAAACGGGGATCGAGAAATTCCATATCATTTCAATACATCGAAACCCGAATCATTTTATGTATTAGTAAGTATACCTAGTAATAATTATCTAGAAAAAGGATATATTATTGATAGGAATATAAATTTGGATAGAAAATATTTTGATTGTAGAATTCCTCATTTTTGTTTTAGAAAGAATATTGAGATCTGGACCAATGCACATATTGGCATGACGATTCATAAAAATACTAAGACTGAAATTAAAAATTTCAAAAAAATGAAAAAAAAAGATCTTTTTTCTACTACGGTTCGTCAAGACATCAAACCATGCAATCAAAAAAGAAACTTTTTTGATTGCATGGGAATGCATCAAGAGGGGTTCTCTGATACTGCATCAAATCATAATACTATATCCAATCTCGAATCTTGGTTCTTCCCAGAATTTGTGCAACTTTTTAACATATATAAGATTCAACCTTGGATCATTCCAATCAAATCACTCTTTTTTCATTTTAATAAAAATGAAAAAATAAATAGAAATACAAAGAAAAATCCTCATGAATCGTCTAATAAAAAAGATCTTGAATTAGTAAATTACAAGCAGGAAGAACAAGAACAACAGGATCAAGGAAATCTTATATCGAATCTACGAAAACAAAAGAATAAAAAAGCTGTTGAAGAAGATTACGCAAGATTAGACATAGAAATTCAAAAGGGTAGAAAAAAAAAAAAATCTCAATATAAGAGAAAAAAACAAACGGAACTAGATTCCTTTTTGAAAAAATATTTCCTTTTTCAATTAAGATGGGCTGATCCCTTGAATCAAAGAATAATGAACAATATTAGGGTATATTGTTTCCTACTTAGACTGATAAACCCAAAGGAAATTGCCATATCCTCGATTCAAAGAGGTGAAATAAATCTAGACGAAATGCTAATTCAAAAGGAGCTAGTTCTTACAGAATTGATAAGAAAGGGAATATTTATTATTGAACCAATTCGTCTATCTATAAGAAGGGACGGAAAATCTATTGTATATCAAACTATGGATATTTCATTGGTTGAGAAGAAGAAGCACCTTGAGAAAGAGGGGTTTGAAAAATCCATTCCACGATACAGCCACTTATTTTTTAGTGAAGACAAAAATCATTATGATTTCCTTATTCCTGAAAATATTCTATCTCCTAGGCATCGGAGAGAATTTCGAATTCGAATTTGTTTCAATTCACGGAATTGGAATGTTTTGGATAGAAATCCAAGATTTTGCAATGAAAAGAAAATAAAAAACTGTGGACAATTTTTGAATCAGAACAAGCATATTAACACTGATGCAAAAAATTTAATGAAATTCAAATTGTTTCTTTGGCCCAATTATCGATTAGAAGATTTAGCTTGTATGAATCGTTATTGGTTTGATACCAATAACAGCAGTCGTTTCAGTATGTCAAGAATACATATGTATTCACAATTCAGAATGAATTCAATTCAAATGCAAAATTAAAACATTTTGTTTTTTAGATTTTTTTTTATATTTTCTAGTGGATTTCCTACATATCGTGTGACATATTCTGTAGATGAAAGCCGAAATATATAGACTGTATAACATTAGAATTTCTAACACATGATGCTGATTTCATAGTGTATCCATTTTCACTAGGAGTAGCAGAATCTTTTTAGTTTAAGTAAAACGAAATCGTTCTATTTCGTGAATGCATATATTTATCAGACCCTTTTTATCCAATATCCAAATCCAATTGAAAATTGGATAAAATATACAAAACAAATAAACATAAATACATAAACAAAAAACAAATTAGTATATGAATAAATGAAATCCAATTTCGATTTATACTAGATGAAAATAACTGTCATAATAAATCTTATTATTTTTCCTGATCGGTAAAATTCACAGAAAATAAAAATTTTAATTTATTTTATGGTCAAAAATTCATTTATCTCAGTTATTCCACAAGAAGAAAAAGACGAAAATAGTGGGTCTGTTGAATTTCAAGTATTCCATTTCACCAGTAAGATACGGAGACTTACTTCACATTTAGAATTGCACAAAAGAGATTTTTTATCACAAAGGGGTCTGCGAATAATTCTGGGAAAACGTCAACGATTATTGACTTATTTGTCAAAGAAAAATAAAGTGCGTTATAAGAGATTAATGGATCAGTTAGATATTCGGGAACCAAAAACTCGTTAATTGAAATTAAATTTATTATTTGAGTTTCTTATTATTTATTATTAGCCTTGTTATTTTTTTTTTTTTTTTATAGAATTTACATTTTATATATGACTATATGAATATGAATAGGATTATTTAGAATTACTAGAATTATACTAAATTCAATTTAAATTAGGATAAATTAGGATATATATATATATGAAAAATGAAAATATAATGAAAATAGAATATATTTAATATTAAGAAAATAAACATGATTCGTATGTACAACTCATATTTCATGGTTATTCAAACGTAAATCAAAGGATCTTGGCCCTTTCTCATAAACAGATTTGAAAATCTATTGATTCTAGAAATTTTTGAAAATCATTGATTCGTCTGGTATCTACAATAGAAAATATATGATTTCCATCATTTTCTAATTAAAATTTTATCAGATCGAAAATCTTTTGTGTTCAAAACTGAAATTTATAGACCCAATGTCGCATTCAGTAAAAATTTATGATACATGTATAGGGTGTACCCAATGTGTACGAGCTTGTCCCACGGATGTATTAGAAATGATACCTTGGGACGGATGTAAAGCTAAGCAAATTGCTTCCGCGCCAAGAACCGAGGATTGTGTAGGTTGTAAGAGATGTGAATCCGCTTGCCCAACGGATTTTTTGAGTGTCCGTGTTTATTTATGGCATGAAACAACTCGCAGCATGGGTCTTTCTTATTGATATGTAACAAAAAACTCCCCTTGAATCATTTGATTCCTCTTTACCGAGAAAACTCCGTACTCGAGAAAATAAAATATATTATTCTTCTCCCGAGCACGGAGTTTTCTGGTCAAAATTTATCTTGTCTTTATCACGAGTTATTTTCCTTCATAAAGGAAATAAGGCGTAAATGGAAAAGTTTTTTATGAAAACTGAACTTACGAAAATACTAACTGAATATTCTTGATATTGAACTTGAACATTTCCATATGAATGGAACTGTATTTTGCTTCATTGTTTCCTAAACTCTATTGAATATAGACAATTCAACATGAATTTACTATTATTTTTTTAAGGTAGGCCGCCATGGTGAAATTGGTAGACACGCTGCTCTTAGGAAGCAGTGCTAGAGCATCTCGGTTCGAGTCCGAGTGGCGGCATAAAATTTATAATTATAATTAATTAATATTATATATATTCTATATATTCTATATTATTATTTAATATAGAATTTAATATAGAATATTAAATAATAGAATTATTTTTAATAATTCTATTTTCCCTTAACATTAGATTGTATTTATGTAAGATTCTAAAATTTATAGATATTTTCTATATTTCCATTTATATTTATTATATATTTAGGGTTTCTTAATTTATTATAGTTCAATTATGGATCTCTTTATATTTTATATTTCTTTTTTATTGAATATTAAAGAATATTGATATTGAATTTGAATTCGTTTTTTATTTATTTTTCAAAGTTATGCTCTTATATTATTGATATTGATGGAATCACTATAGGTAATGACTAATAAAGAGTAATCCATTTTGAACAATATATGTCTTTCACATACAACGATAAAAATGAGTCACCTATCTTTGAATGGCAGTTCCAAAAAAACGTACTTCTATCTCAAAAAAGCATATTCGTAGAAATCCTTGGAAAAAAAAAGGCTCTTTAGCGGCAGTAAAAGCTTTTTCTTTAGCTAAATCTGTTTCTACCGGACAGTCAAAAAGTTTTTTTTTGACAAAAAAACTTTTTTTAAAAATATGAATTGAGAAGACAAATAATTGACATTTACTAATGTATTATTAATGTATATTTTTTCTTTTTTTTATTTAATATTTATTTTAATCTCCAATGTCAATTATTTATTATTTAATAGGTACCCTTTTTTATGTTTATGATATTTGTGACCTTAGAACATATATTAACTCATATTTCCTTTTCGATCATCTCAATTGTGATTATGATTCATTTGATGAATTTATTAGTTTATGAAATAGAAGGATTGCATAATTCGTCAGAAAAGGGTATGATAGCTACTTTTTTCTCTATAACAGGGTTTTTAGTTATTCGTTGGATTTCTTCAGGACATTTTCCCTTAAGTAATTTATATGAATCATTAATCTTCCTTTCGTGGAGTTTCTCCATTATTCATATGATTCCATATCTTGGGAATCATAAAAATTATTTAAGCACAATAACTGCACCAAGTGCCATTTTGACCCAAGGTTTTGCCACGTCAGGTCTTTCAATTGAAATGCATCAATCCGCAATATTAGTACCTGCTCTACAATCTCACTGGTTAATGATGCATGTCAGTATGATGCTATTGAGCTATGCAGTTCTTTTATGCGGAGCATTATTATCAGTTGCTCTTATAGTGATTACATTTCGAAAAAATCTCGATTTTTTTTTGAACAAGAATTTTATAAGCTTAAGGAAGTCATTTTTCTTTGTTGGTACGATAGAATATTTGAACGAAAAAGAAAGTGTATTTAAAAAGACTTCTTTTCTCTCATTTCTAAATTTTTACAAATATCAATTAATTCAGCGTTTGGATTATTGGAGTTATCGTGTCATTAGTTTAGGGTTTACCTTTTTAACCATGGGCATTCTTTCTGGAGCAGTATGGGCTAATGAAGCATGGGGTTCTTATTGGAATTGGGATCCTAAGGAAACTTGGGCATTTATTACTTGGACCATATTTGCAATCTATTTACATATTAGAACAAATAAAAAATTGCAAGACCAAGGCACAAATTCGGCATTTGTGGCTTCTATAGGATTTCTCCTAATTTGGATATGCTATTTTGGGATCAATCTATTAGGAATCGGGTTCCATAGTTATGGTTCATTCCCATTTATATCTAATTGAATAAAATAAACTACATGAAGAACACATAAAAACATCGTCTGATAGACAATGAGTATTTGTGCGAGTTTTTGAAAACCGTTTGAATGGAGGAATTATTCAAATGGTTCTCAAAAACTCTAGATGTATTTCATTACAATTCTAATTCACTCTTCATTTTTTTCATTGTACAATGAAGAATCGTGAAAAGATGAAAGTCAAAGAATTATAAGACTTTCCTTCTAATTAATTAGAATTTTCTAAGCTATAAAAAGAATTAGTATCTATTTTCTATAAAAATAATCAAAATTCTTAGCTAATATAACTTGTACCTTGTCAACCGATAACGGAAGAACGAAATCAGGATAAATCTCAATTCCTATTACAGGTAGAAAGATACAGATCGAAAGAAATAGTTTTCGCGGTCCAGAATATGAAAATTTGGAGTTTGGTATATTGAATAGCTTGTATTCATAGAAAATATGACGTAACATAGACAATAAAAAAATAGGAGTTAATATCATTCCAATTGCTATTACAAAAGTAATTAACATTTTTGGCATGAAAAGATATTTTTGGTTAGTAATTATTCCAAAAAAGACTAAGAATTCTGCAACAAAACCACTCATTCCTGGTAATACAAGAGAAGCCATCGAGAAACTACTAAACATGGTAAATATCAATATTTTTTCCATTGGGATAGATATTCCCCACCATCTCGTCGAGATAAACAAAACGTATTCTATCCCAACTCGTTTCTGCTAAGAAAAAAGTGCAGCACCGATCAATCCATGAGAGAGTATTTGTAAAATGGCTCCATTGAGTCCCATGCCAGTTATAGAACCAATTCCTATAATTATGAAACCCATATGAGATACGTAAGAATAGGCAATATGCTTTTCAAAATTGCGTTGACCAAGAATAGAAAATATCTATAAATTTTAGAATCTTACATAAATACAATCTAATGTTAAGGGAAAATAGAATTATTAAAAATAATTCTATTATTTAATATTCTATATTAAATTCTATATTAAATAATAATATAGAATATATAGAATATATATAATATTAATTAATTATAATTATAAATTTTATGCCGCCACTCGGACTCGAACCGAGATGCTCTAGCACTGCTTCCTAAGAGCAGCGTGTCTACCAATTTCACCATGGCGGCCTACCTTAAAAAAATAATAGTAAATTCATGTTGAATTGTCTATATTCAATAGAGTTTAGGAAACAATGAAGCAAAATACAGTTCCATTCATATGGAAATGTTCAAGTTCAATATCAAGAATATTCAGTTAGTATTTTCGTAAGTTCAGTTTTCATAAAAAACTTTTCCATTTACGCCTTATTTCCTTTATGAAGGAAAATAACTCGTGATAAAGACAAGATAAATTTTGACCAGAAAACTCCGTGCTCGGGAGAAGAATAATATATTTTATTTTCTCGAGTACGGAGTTTTCTCGGTAAAGAGGAATCAAATGATTCAAGGGGAGTTTTTTGTTACATATCAATAAGAAAGACCCATGCTGCGAGTTGTTTCATGCCATAAATAAACACGGACACTCAAAAAATCCGTTGGGCAAGCGGATTCACATCTCTTACAACCTACACAATCCTCGGTTCTTGGCGCGGAAGCAATTTGCTTAGCTTTACATCCGTCCCAAGGTATCATTTCTAATACATCCGTGGGACAAGCTCGTACACATTGGGTACACCCTATACATGTATCATAAATTTTTACTGAATGCGACATTGGGTCTATAAATTTCAGTTTTGAACACAAAAGATTTTCGATCTGATAAAATTTTAATTAGAAAATGATGGAAATCATATATTTTCTATTGTAGATACCAGACGAATCAATGATTTTCAAAAATTTCTAGAATCAATAGATTTTCAAATCTGTTTATGAGAAAGGGCCAAGATCCTTTGATTTACGTTTGAATAACCATGAAATATGAGTTGTACATACGAATCATGTTTATTTTCTTAATATTAAATATATTCTATTTTCATTATATTTTCATTTTTCATATATATATATATCCTAATTTATCCTAATTTAAATTGAATTTAGTATAATTCTAGTAATTCTAAATAATCCTATTCATATTCATATAGTCATATATAAAATGTAAATTCTATAAAAAAAAAAAAAAAATAACAAGGCTAATAATAAATAATAAGAAACTCAAATAATAAATTTAATTTCAATTAACGAGTTTTTGGTTCCCGAATATCTAACTGATCCATTAATCTCTTATAACGCACTTTATTTTTCTTTGACAAATAAGTCAATAATCGTTGACGTTTTCCCAGAATTATTCGCAGACCCCTTTGTGATAAAAAATCTCTTTTGTGCAATTCTAAATGTGAAGTAAGTCTCCGTATCTTACTGGTGAAATGGAATACTTGAAATTCAACAGACCCACTATTTTCGTCTTTTTCTTCTTGTGGAATAACTGAGATAAATGAATTTTTGACCATAAAATAAATTAAAATTTTTATTTTCTGTGAATTTTACCGATCAGGAAAAATAATAAGATTTATTATGACAGTTATTTTCATCTAGTATAAATCGAAATTGGATTTCATTTATTCATATACTAATTTGTTTTTTGTTTATGTATTTATGTTTATTTGTTTTGTATATTTTATCCAATTTTCAATTGGATTTGGATATTGGATAAAAAGGGTCTGATAAATATATGCATTCACGAAATAGAACGATTTCGTTTTACTTAAACTAAAAAGATTCTGCTACTCCTAGTGAAAATGGATACACTATGAAATCAGCATCATGTGTTAGAAATTCTAATGTTATACAGTCTATATATTTCGGCTTTCATCTACAGAATATGTCACACGATATGTAGGAAATCCACTAGAAAATATAAAAAAAAATCTAAAAAACAAAATGTTTTAATTTTGCATTTGAATTGAATTCATTCTGAATTGTGAATACATATGTATTCTTGACATACTGAAACGACTGCTGTTATTGGTATCAAACCAATAACGATTCATACAAGCTAAATCTTCTAATCGATAATTGGGCCAAAGAAACAATTTGAATTTCATTAAATTTTTTGCATCAGTGTTAATATGCTTGTTCTGATTCAAAAATTGTCCACAGTTTTTTATTTTCTTTTCATTGCAAAATCTTGGATTTCTATCCAAAACATTCCAATTCCGTGAATTGAAACAAATTCGAATTCGAAATTCTCTCCGATGCCTAGGAGATAGAATATTTTCAGGAATAAGGAAATCATAATGATTTTTGTCTTCACTAAAAAATAAGTGGCTGTATCGTGGAATGGATTTTTCAAACCCCTCTTTCTCAAGGTGCTTCTTCTTCTCAACCAATGAAATATCCATAGTTTGATATACAATAGATTTTCCGTCCCTTCTTATAGATAGACGAATTGGTTCAATAATAAATATTCCCTTTCTTATCAATTCTGTAAGAACTAGCTCCTTTTGAATTAGCATTTCGTCTAGATTTATTTCACCTCTTTGAATCGAGGATATGGCAATTTCCTTTGGGTTTATCAGTCTAAGTAGGAAACAATATACCCTAATATTGTTCATTATTCTTTGATTCAAGGGATCAGCCCATCTTAATTGAAAAAGGAAATATTTTTTCAAAAAGGAATCTAGTTCCGTTTGTTTTTTTCTCTTATATTGAGATTTTTTTTTTTTTCTACCCTTTTGAATTTCTATGTCTAATCTTGCGTAATCTTCTTCAACAGCTTTTTTATTCTTTTGTTTTCGTAGATTCGATATAAGATTTCCTTGATCCTGTTGTTCTTGTTCTTCCTGCTTGTAATTTACTAATTCAAGATCTTTTTTATTAGACGATTCATGAGGATTTTTCTTTGTATTTCTATTTATTTTTTCATTTTTATTAAAATGAAAAAAGAGTGATTTGATTGGAATGATCCAAGGTTGAATCTTATATATGTTAAAAAGTTGCACAAATTCTGGGAAGAACCAAGATTCGAGATTGGATATAGTATTATGATTTGATGCAGTATCAGAGAACCCCTCTTGATGCATTCCCATGCAATCAAAAAAGTTTCTTTTTTGATTGCATGGTTTGATGTCTTGACGAACCGTAGTAGAAAAAAGATCTTTTTTTTTCATTTTTTTGAAATTTTTAATTTCAGTCTTAGTATTTTTATGAATCGTCATGCCAATATGTGCATTGGTCCAGATCTCAATATTCTTTCTAAAACAAAAATGAGGAATTCTACAATCAAAATATTTTCTATCCAAATTTATATTCCTATCAATAATATATCCTTTTTCTAGATAATTATTACTAGGTATACTTACTAATACATAAAATGATTCGGGTTTCGATGTATTGAAATGATATGGAATTTCTCGATCCCCGTTTATTTCAAATTCGAATGTTGATCCAGAAATATATGAATTAGGAGGACTTATGTATTTAGATGATAAAAGATCATATCTGTGATTTTTTTTCCATTTTTCTTTTTGACTCATAAAAGAATCCGCTGCATAGTTATTTTTTTTCATGGAATGAATGAATTGGGATTTTTGATATAAATCCAATTGGATTGATTCCTTGTTTTGGTTTTGAATCATACAGCGTTGATTGATTCTATTTCGCCATTCTTTAGTTACTAATCGAGACCATTTTTTTTGAGATGGATCGTATTGATAATGACCTTTTAACCAGTTTTTCCATTCGTTCATTACATACGAATGAATTTTATTATGTCTTGATTTGGAATCAAATATTCCGTGTATCATTATCATACAAGAGTCTTTTAATTTTTCCTTAAAAAAAGGAGAGTTTCCTTTATATTGAAATACAGGTCTCAAGCGATCCTTATTAAGTAATTGGGTTTGTGATAATTTGTAAAATACATATGCTTGAGATAGGGAAGATAAGTTCCAATAAGTATCGGAATTTGGATTCCTATTCTCAGTACTATAAGTATTTGAAAACAACTTTTTTCTAGTCAAACCAAAATGAAACTTCATTGTATTTTGATTTGTTTCATCAATTCCTTCTTGTTCTTTATTTCTTTTATTGTTGTAAATGGATTTCTTAAAGAGATTTTTTTTTGATTTAAAGAAAAGTTGTGCATTGATCTTAGGAATGCTAATGGTACATAGTAAAATATCTATGTATATTTTTTCAATGAATGATTTTAGAAAGTAGTGCGATTTACGCATTAATCGGATATTTTTCCTTTTTAAAATTTTCAAAGATTCCGGCCTTTTATTATCAGAAATTAGAACTATATCTTTTTTTTTTTCTTTTTCGTTTCGTTCTATTTGATTCCTGATTTTTATTGTCTTATCAGAAAGATCTTTCATTCTTCTTTCTATTAGTGAATAATTTAACCAATTTTTTGGTCGAATTCGAACAGATGATTCGCGAAGAATCTTTTGATTTTTTTGTAAATCTTTTTCGTTTTCCTTCATTTCATATACTTTTTCTGTCCTCAACTCAAAGAAAAAAATTGGATTTATTTTTTCCAATTTTTTCATTATGAGTTTGATAACTATAAATATTTTAGTGACCCATTTTGTTTTTTCTTTTCTAACTTTTAGAAATATAAAGGATTTTATTCTTTCCTTCAAAAAGTTTATAACTTGTAAAATCTTCTTTTTTACCCTTCTATTTCTTTTTTTGAGTTCTTTATAAATAGGTTCAAAAAAAGAAGGTCGTTTTCGGGGAGAACCAAAGGGAAGTTCTGCTTCCATTCCCCAGACTGTTAAAAAACAAAAATTTTGGTTTTTATATTTTGAATCTCCTCGATCTCTATGATGAGATCGTACCTTAGCTTTTCGCCAAGGTTTTAGACAGAAAGGATATAGAATCTTTATCTGAATGCCGTCTGTTAACCAATCTTGGGGAAATTCTGTTTCTGATAATTGAACACCATTATAGGTGCATTTAATATGTATTTCTCTATTCCATTCCTTCCAATCCTCGTACCACTCGGGGAATTGAAATAATAACATACGTAAAATATTTTTAGCTATTATAAATGAAGGCAATATAATGTATTTTCGAAAAAAAGATTGGATTACTAACATTAAACCTCTTATTGCTTGAAGAAATACAAAGGCATCCCAAGCTTCTGATATTTCTATACGTTCTTTTTTATCCCTTTCTTCTTTTGTCTCTTGATTTTCAAAATGGGAATCTAAAATTGTAAATTCAGATTCTCGTTCTCTACCCATCCAATTCCTCAAAATAAGATTCTTCATTTCATTAATATGAAAAGAATAAAAAAAAGATGTTTTGTCTATACGGTCCAAAAAAAGTGGGGAATGCGCATTTACTTGAAAGAGGTCCCAAATAACTGTTTTACGTCTTTGAGCGCGCATGGATCCTTTGATTAGATTGCGACGAAAACACGATTGTT